TAACAACTGGTGACAGAAATGGCTTGACCTCCCCCAGCTCCTGTGGTACAATTCATTCCCTGCGAAACCTAGACTTCTGGTTTGGTTCGCAGAAGAGGAGTAGTAGAATGTAGTAGGGCTTGATCAGTTGCTCGCGACGGAACAAGCCGGCTAAGCCGCAATCGGCTAAACAAATAACCCATTAACCTGAACTTATTTATAGATTTTTTGTATGTATGCTTGGTTTTTCTTTTTCGTTGCTACTTCAGCGTCGTCGTCGCCGGCAAACTTCAGGTAGTGATCGGATTCTACCTACTCCATATTTTAGCTTACCTACTTAATTAGGGTAGTTCGTCGGCGTTAGGTTGCCGGATCCTATTCAGGTAGCCTCGTTGAACCGAAATAAAGAACGAAAGTGAGATATCGAAACCGTCTCCATTTCCAAAATGGATTCCTTATCAAAAAGTGATTAATGATGCGGATAAGCTGATACCGACTCGTCAATCTCCTCCATACTCAATCCGCATCATATTACTTGCACGAAAATAGGAAACTCGTTAACAAATTAGATCTACCCGTGGATTTAATACATTTTTCATCTCTTTATCTGCGTTGTTTATTAATAATAACGAGATCCAACAAATGAGTGGGGCGCAAAGCCGAAGCCTTAGAAAGAGATTGAAAAGGCTTTCAATCTCTTTCTATTTTATATTTGTAGTTGAAAACAATTGGGAGGAATTTTGGACTCCTTTTATCATCTCAGGAGTAATTGAATGACGAGGAGCCGTATGAGGTGGGAATCTCACGTACGGTTCCGTATAGTGACTTGAAGCTGTCGACTATTCCACGACTACACCAAAAAAACCCAACTCTGCCCTACGTAAAGTCGCGAGAGTTCGATTAACCTCCAAGTTTGAGGTAACGGCTTATATACCGGGTATTGGCCATAATTTGCAGGAACATTCGGTGGTCCCCGTGAGAGGCGGAAGAGTCAAAGACCTACCCGGTGTTAGGTATCACATTGTTAGGGGAACTTTAGATGCTGTAGGGGTGAAGGATCGTAAAAAAGGGCGTTCTAGTGCGTTGCAAAACATTGTCACAACTTGTATCATTGCAATGATTCCGTATCAGCTGTTCTGATATGTTCAATGTGTAGCTGACCCAGCTTTGCAGGGGGACTGAAGCTTGCTACTACAAAGATTGATAGAGATTAATTACTACCTATCTATTTGTGTGAAACAACTTGGTGTCTAAGGTGTTCTATTCCAGTAAGTTAAGTTTTACCCGGACTCCCACCTGATAAAATCTTGGGATGTCTTTTCCTCTTGGAACAGGTTTAGATTATGACCACGGAGATTCAGTGAAGGCTTTATGCACATTTACTGATTGGATTGATAAACCTACGGACATTCCTAGTAAGATAACTGAATTGCAAGATTTTCTTCTTTTATATCTAAACTTCGATCTTTTCTTTTTATCCGTGGAATGGGGGAAAACGGATACTCAATATGCAATGAGTAAATATGATTTGCATCTTAAAAAAGAAATGGTTCAACATCATTTGAATAGTTTAGTTCCTATTCAGTCATGTGGAAAGCTGTATTCGATGAAAGTCGCACGTGCAGTTTGGAGGGAGATCCCCGACTAACTGGTGGATCCACCCTACAATATGGAGTGAAGAAGCCAAAATAATAGCCTAAGATACCATTGAAATAGAATAATTGATTGAAATCTGACATATTTAGATTTGTAAACTCGTGTTACATCGGAGCAGTGTAGTGAACAGAAATAAGAATATCGAATCAGATCCAATTTATCGTAATCGATTGGTAAATATGCTAGTCGATCGTATCCTGAAAAACGGCAAGAAATCGCTGGCTTATCATATTTTTTATCAAGCTATGAAGCGGATTAGGTAAAAGACAACTAGGAACCCGCTGTCTGTTCTGCGACAGGCGGTGCGCGGGGTAACTCCCGACGTAGTGACAGAAACCAAACGTGTAGGTGGATCAACTTATCGAGTTCCCGTTGAAGTAGTACCGGCAGAGGGAAAAGCTTCGGCTATTCGGTGGTCATTAATCGCGTGTCGAAAACGCTCAGGTCGAAGTATGGCTTTAAGATCGAGTGATGAATCAATGGATGCCGCCAGAAATTCCGGCAGTGCCATACGGAAGAAAGAGGAGACTCATAAAGTGGCGGAAGCCAACAAAGCTTTTGCCCATTTCCGTTAGTTTCGGATTCGTTCCAACCCACAACGAATATATTGTGGGTTGGAACCGGGGCACAAACTATCTGGGAATCAAAAAGCACTACGAAGTACGAAATGGTTGAGCGCGGGGTGAACGACGAATAACGGCTGTCTAAGCCACAAGTGGGGATTGGCAACTACTTCTTCTTTAGGTTGTTAATCGTTAGGCCCTTCCCAATAGGATAGCGGAGGGGGGGGGCCGATGCAGAATTGTGGAGTGCTTCGCAAAAAGGCTTGACGATCTCTCAGAGACTGAATCTGATTGGGAGGGACGCGCATCCTATGGAGTAAAAATTGTTTGAGATATCGAGAAACAGACCCCATATCCGAGAATTATGGAGACTCAATCAATTTCGGTTGACACAGATAAGTTTTTGTGATATATTCTAGAATAACAAGCTTACTATACTAGCCTGGGGAATCACTAATTATCTCTTGAAAACCAAAAATTACCATGACCGCAACTTTAGAACGACGCGAAAGCGCAAGCCTATGGGGTCGCTTCTGCGATTGGATCACCAGCACCGAAAACCGTCTTTATATCGGATGGTTCGGTGTCTTAATGATTCCCACCCTGCTAACCGCAACCTCTGTATTCATCATTGCTTTCGTCGCAGCTCCTCCTGTAGATATTGACGGTATTCGCGAACCCGTTTCTGGTTCTTTGTTATACGGTAACAATATTATCTCTGGTGCTATCATCCCTACTTCTGCAGCTATTGGGTTACATTTCTACCCAATCTGGGAAGCAGCTTCCGTCGATGAATGGCTTTACAATGGTGGTCCTTACGAACTTATCGTTCTTCACTTCCTACTTGGTGTAGCTTGCTACATGGGTCGCGAATGGGAACTGAGCTTCCGTCTAGGTATGCGTCCTTGGATCGCTGTTGCGTACTCGGCTCCTGTCGCAGCTGCTGCCGCCGTCTTCTTGATCTACCCAATTGGTCAAGGAAGTTTCTCTGACGGTATGCCTCTAGGCATTTCTGGTACTTTCAACTTCATGATCGTCTTCCAGGCTGAGCACAATATTCTTATGCATCCCTTCCACATGTTGGGTGTAGCTGGCGTATTCGGCGGCTCTCTATTCAGTGCTATGCATGGTTCTTTGGTAACTTCTAGTTTGATCAGAGAAACAACTGAGAATGAGTCTGCTAATGCAGGTTACAAGTTCGGTCAAGAGGAAGAAACCTACAACATCGTAGCTGCTCACGGCTATTTTGGTCGTTTGATCTTCCAATATGCTAGCTTCAACAATTCTCGTTCTCTGCACTTCTTTTTAGCTGCTTGGCCTGTCGTAGGTATTTGGTTCACCGCTTTAGGCATTAGCACTATGGCATTCAACTTGAATGGTTTTAACTTCAACCAATCCGTGGTTGACAGCCAAGGTCGTGTCATAAACACCTGGGCTGATATCATAAACCGTGCTAACCTAGGTATGGAAGTCATGCATGAACGTAACGCTCATAATTTCCCCCTAGACTTGGCTTCTGTTGAAGCTCCTTCTATAAACGGATAACACCCGTCCCGTATGTTTATCCAGCACAACTGGATGCCAAATCTCTTCAGAGGGGGAGGTTTGGTGTCCAATGATATGAAGATTCGTGCGGTATAAAGGGTGGAAAAAGTGGTAAAAGCTTTTCACAATTTCATGATTATCAGTTTCCAACCTTGACTTCTGAAAAAACTATTTGCAATATCCTTCTGCCTTTTAATAGATTACGAAGTTTCCTATTCTAATTTGCGGAATGTTTGTAAACCCCCACCCCAATCCGTTGAAGAACGGAAAGGAAGGAATGCATTCCTCATTTCAAAGATTTTAGATTGTCTTGTCATAAAAATACAGTTAATGTGGATGTGTATCAACCGAAGAACCTATCTAGCTTGCTTAACGGATAGATCTCGTTCACGTCCGGGGGGAGTCAAATAAATCAACAGAGGGGGCGGACGTAGCCAAGTGGATCAAGGCAATGGATTGTGGATCCATCACGCGCGGGTTCAATCCCCGTCGTTCGCCCATCCAATTGGGTAATTCGATTGATCCCATCGCCCTGCTTGGAACAGAGAAGAACGGTTAGGGTGGATGGGATATGTGTGGGTCTCTTCGACAATAACAATAACAATTTAGAATTCCCGATCTAATTCTAGTTTTGGATACGACTATTCACAAAAACCACTAGACTCGTTCGAAATATGTATTCCATCCTAGCTTGAATTTTTAAAGATTATTGATATAATAAATCTGGGAAATAGATAGTATCTACTGCATAGAATTAATATGAAAAAAGAGAATAAGGTAAAAAGGGTGGCAAGAGAGAGAGTAGGAAGTCCAGATTTTTCATCTAAAATTTCGGAGTTAATAGAAGTCAGCCTATTAGATCACTTCTTCGAATCATTGAAAAACCAACATCTCAAAGAATTTTTAATTAGTCCATCTTCCAATTATGAACCTTTTATTAGATTATCTGACCTGTGATTTCTAAGTTCACTATTTTCACGCCATCTGCGTAATTCACTAAAAAGAGATAGTGGCATAACCCTGGAGATGCTATTGTTGTTAGCAATACCAATATCTATGCATTGCTTGAGTGACAAAAGGTTGATCGAAACAAGTGTTGTATTAACGGGAGTCATTAATGGGGGTGACGGAGTAAGAAAAAAACAAGCGGAAAACCTTGTTGATTTTTCCTGTGACTGCTTTCTACGATTCGAAAGATCTTTCTATGTTGAAAAGAATGGAAAGAGGAGAATACCTGCTTCCCACTACTTAGGTTTGAAGGGAGATATTTCTGCAGGTTCAACGAAAAAGGAGAAGCAAGTTCGCTATGATGGGATGATCCCTTTGATTTCCGGTAGATGGAAGGCGTGCGTAGTGAGAGGTTTACTCCTTAGCAGAGATATATCCAAGAATGAGACTGAAGGGATTCAAGTGGGTAGGTGTTTGCAAAATTCAAGTAGGTTTTTCAAATTCTATAACTATCTGGTAGTTTGTAAAAACTACCAAAGTGATTTCGGTTTGTTATTCTTTTGGGAAAATCGTAACAAGCGAGATCCGGCTCGGTTACAAGCAACACAATTGAGAAACGACTCATTAAGTCCCGTAGTATTAAACTCCTATGACAAGGTGTTACTTGAATCCATAGATTCAGCAGATCACCAGGGGGATAGATCGGGATTTTACTCGGAGCGAGAAGCCTTTTCCAACTTGTCTTTATTTACATCTTGTGAGAAAACGACGCCGTTTCCTGGCTGTATATCCAGATTAGATTGTGGCAAAAATGGGGAAGAATTTCCCATTCCACACGCTTATTCACAAATGAGAAATGGACTAATAAATCGACTCATCGGATTTCTCTCAATAATTGAGAGATCAAATCTGATTTCTAATGGGGCGATAGTTATTGACATCAGTAATAGCGTCAAATCTGTGAAAGGATTTCAATTGAAAATGAAGGGCGACATGCCGCTTACTCAAATATCTGGCAAAAACCTTGGGCTAGTGAGTAGCAGACACCTCAACCTCAATGAGATTCTTCCAAACTATTTTCAAATTTCTTTAGGTATACCTAAAGAAATAAGTAATCGAGGTGAAAATACTACTTTTCCAAACTAATTGAAAGAAAAGGATGACATACATTCAATATATTCTTTAGTTAGACTGTATGGACGAGGCAGAGTCATACCTCTCTGCTCAGCATACATATCTCTTTTCTATGACTATTTCTGCGCATTATCTACTGACTATTTCTTCCAAATCAAATATCGGTTGAATGGCTGGGCGGGGGTCGGGGGATACACCGGTGCAACAAGAATTGCAACTGATTAAAGAGTATTGAAATGGAAAGATAATGCAGAGCGCCTATTGAACGAATATATTATATTTAAATATTATGAGTATAAAAATGTTCAGTCAAACGCGCATAGATGGCTCGATACGACCGAGGATTCGTGTTCTTTCTCTGTCAGGGAAGTCTTAAACTTGGAGGAATCAATTTGCCGTGTATCAATATTAAGAAACGAATTGCTGAATAATATTGGTGTCAGTCTCGGTAGTAACAATCAACAGAGCAAAAAATATTTTCATCGATTTCTCAACGTTTTATTTCTTTATAAAATGATTGTTGCTGAGATTACTCGCCAGAAAGTTTTGATATATATTATCGATTATTGCATCAAAAAATTGAACGATATAGATCTCGATAAATTGAACAAGATAGATCCCATGAAGCTTGATCTTTTATCAAGTTTATTCGATGGTTACATTGATGAACAGATACTTTTTCTCAAAAAAGTTCTTGAGAAAAAGAAGGGTTTATTCATTGAATCCAAACTGTTAATGAGTGAGAAATTGGTAGGTTCTTTGGCCGAGCTGGAACCTGCAGTGAATCCTACTTATCTCGGGTTGCCCCGTATCGAATCTATCCCAGCAAGATTTTCAAGCGATGCTTTTTCCATTACGGGGAGGCAATTTTGTAATCTGTTTCTGGATTATTTAAACCGTGGGGGAGGTTCAACTAGAGATATAAGTGGAAATATTTCGAGATACATCTCCGATCAGGTTGATAAACTAAACTTTCTAGACGATTCACCTATACGGAACTTTGCTGAAAGCAACTTTATTCCGAGAATCAAAAGAGATCTCTTTCTTGGGAAATGCAACGGTAGTTATCTCAACGTCTTAGAAAACTTCTATGTGGGCTCCGAAGATGGAATCATCTCATCCAATATCATCTCATTTATTCATCCCCAACTGTCGGATTCGTTGTCATCCAATTTATCGAAACAAACAGCGGGGGAGATTGCTGGTCACGCACTCACACCAATTCAATCTATTTTGTCTAATCTGCATGAACCCACAGCATTAGTAACTCATTCAGATGGACTTTCCAATTCTATTTCGGATCTGAAGAGGTTACTGGCGAGTTTGAACTTATCTCCTCGTGAAACGATAGAATCATCTCTATATTCGTGCAGTAGCAATCGAGTTTATTTGGAGAAGACGTCGATAAACTCCGATTCATCGTCGGATCGGCGACCCCAACCTCGTCTCAAGAATCTAGTATCGGATCGAGTCTATCAAAAGAACTTGTCTATTAAGTATTTCTGGGAACCGGAAGAATTGGAAACATCTTATTGGTCGCTAAGACTCCCATTATGCAGCGATGTAACATCGAGATCTCTAGGAGAATCAATTGGAAAGGAGGTTGCGTACGAAGATACAGACTTTGCGGATCAATCTATCCGGAAGGAAGCTACTCGTGCATTCCACTCTATCAATTTCAATGAATTATTAAAAGATTTGAACAGATATAAGATCTCTTGGGTCTTTTGGAAAGACAATATCGGTGAAAAGTGGAGCTTATTTAGAGATTACATACCTTGGTTTTTTACCCCCACCTGGTGGAGATACCTCTACGATCTGATTAGAAAAACATATCCAGAAATAGTACTTAAGATAAGTTATGACTCAACTCATCATTTTCCTAGAATTTACAAAAGAATGGCTGAGGATGTAGTGGATGGCGCGAAAACCTATTTATTCCAAAGATTGCAAAGCCTAGGATTGAGATTCGACAACGATTCCATCAATACTATAGTAGCCGAGATAGGTCTTCTCATTTTCGAAGAAATTCCTGATGAGGCGGAGATTCTATATTCGGGGGGATGGTCAGTATCTCAATTCTCCAATAGGTCTATCTTTTATTACTTCATTTTTTCAGTATTAATTGTTCTTGCATTATTCAAACACCCCTTGTCTGCCGTTTTGGGTTCCAATTCCTTTCATTCATGGAAACGTTTCAATACTATTGAATATTTGACAGACCCAACGCGTGGATCCTATTTGAAAGAGGTAATGCATTCCCCTTCGACAAGCTAAATGTCAACGAGAGATCTACTAATCCATTCTTTGAATAGATTCTTGAATTATCTAAATAATATAATATTTTTCTTCTTTGTGAAAGATGAACTCAATTCATGGATGTTTCATAAAGAAAGTTCCGATATCCTAGATAGTAAGAAAGAACTACTGACTCAACATTTAGTGACGAATACAACTCTTTATAGGTATGTGTCGAAATTGAATTCCAATTATGATTTATTGAGCAACGAGATTTCTCATGAACCTTATCCACAAGAAAGATCTAATGTTTTGGCATACTTACGGCAATTCTGGCAAAATGATCTATTGACTTACAAGATCCGTAAGTTGGATCCTGCAGAGAAGTGGGCTTTTTTCGCCCTCGAGAGAAATATTCTATTTTCAGTAACAACAAGACGAAGAGGCAGTCTACTAACTACGCCATGTCATGACATACCCATCTCACTCCAATCGGGATTATTACCATCTAAAGGGATTTTGCTAGTGGGACCCATAGAAACTGGCCGATCTTCCATTATTAGAGATGTAGCATTCGATTCCTACTTTCCCGTGGTGAAACTATCACTGAAAATGCTGATATACAACCGATCCTTCTTTAATAATGTACGTGGAAATTTCATCTCGAAAGAGAGCGTACACCGATTAAATCTCGTTTTTGAAATGGCGAAAGAGATGTCTCCCTGTACACTATGGATTCAAGATATTCATGAATTGAATATTCATCGTTCGTATCATAAACTAGAAGCTGATCCCAAATTCTTACTTTGCCAAATATTGAAAAGTATTGGTGACAGGCGCGGCAATTCCAACATCCGCAAGAATGTTGTTATCGCTACGACTCACGTACCTGCGAGGATAGATCCAGCTCCAGTAGCTCCGAACCGGTTAAACCAATTAATAAATTTTCGAAAATCCAACGGGTATCAACGTCATAAAGAATTCTCAATCCTATTACGTATCAAAGGTTGCGAAATGGGGGCTAATCCGCCCCTTCCTCTTATTGAAGGTGCTGGGTCTGGAGCTACGGGTTATAGTAAACGAGATCTACTCTTTCTTGCTAATGAGGCGTTATTAATAGGTACTTCCAGAAGAAGTAAGATTATATGTAGCGACGCAATCGGATTAGCTTTGCAGAGACAACATTCGGCTGCTAGTGATATGGGCAATGGGATAGAATCCGGTTCTGAATGGGAGATCTTTTCTCACGAGATAGAGGAAGTTACTTCAAAGAATAGTTTGATAGATACTTATCTCACGAATACATATATTGGTCGTAACACGTTAAAGATGCGATTTTATTATTTGTCTAACTGGTATGTGGAACCTTCAATAACCGAGTCAACATTTAATGAATTCACTCTATTTTCGCATATCCTAGGGATACTAGCTGGATTAGTAGCTCGCGATTCGCTCCAAATGGGTATGAGAAAGAAAGAAAATTTTATTGTTATTGACAAACTCGTAGAGAATGACTTGAACCTAGCTTGTGGTGTACTGGAAAACCTATCGACTAATTTATCACGTTCAGAAATTTGTAAAGGCGAAAGTCAACGCAGTAGTAGTGTTTCCTTTTACGTTCCTATCGGTAAACCTAAGTATTGTTCAGGTGTAACCTCTACAAGAGGTTCTTCTAGATTTATGAGAAGGGGGGGGGTTAGCCGTCTAACCGACTTCGAACTGCAACAGTCACCCGAGCTAAGAAACTCAAGTCCGACGGAAGTGTCGCGCGAGATCACTTGGTCCCGTAAGGCTTGGCGTCTCCGTTTCCTGCGAAGCGGGGCTTATGAATTGATGAGGGTATCATCTGAACCCAATCATTTGTATAATCTACTTCTCCTTTACCAAAATCGGAATTATATACCCCAACAAGATTTTGAATTCAATAAGATTAAGGGTGACAAAAGTCAATGGTGTGACAAAAGCGGATATCTGTTTAGTTTTGAAAAATCTGCGACTAATGTGACAGACAAATCGATTAAAAGATTGGAAAACCGGTTGGATAATATGTTGCTACGCGAGCAATTTATCGATTTGGGACTATCCGGCGACTCCTCCAATGAATATGAAACACACTGTAATCGATTAGATGAAACGACTCGACTCTTCGGGGGGCGCTTCATCTGGGACCCCGTGCTTCTGTTCCAACCAGATCCTAACATTCCTTCCTCGCGTCGCAGCTTGTTGCCGACGAAAAAACTGGCGCGGAGGCTTTACACCATTTACGGTATGAGAAGGCAGCACCTTAATAAAATGTCAAATAAAAAGATTAAATATTTCTTTCTCTATAGTGAAGATAATCCGAAATTGAAACCTGACTCATCTATTAAGCGGTGGAATAATCTACCTTTGGACGATGAAGAGGAGCGAGATTCCGAATACGTCAAAGAAACTTCCTTTATGGATATACATCTGCAATATCCGCAGACATTTAATCCCGCTCGCTTTGATTCCTACGTGGTAGCAGAAGATTTTCCAGAGCGATTTATCCGGTTTAGGCTTCTGGTTCATAGAAACAAATGGATGAGGCGAAACTGTTGCCCAGTTCCGGATTTTATTATCTATAATATGTTGCTTGAAATTTATTCCTATCTATTCAACCCGTTCTGGTTTGGTGGGGCATCACCGGATCGAACTACGAAACAGTTTTTTAACGAGAGTTCATAGAACAAATCTTATGTACCCTTCATTCTGTCTAGATCTCTAGCAATAAGATTAGGAGCCAAATCAGTAAAAGGAAGATCTATAATTTAGGATTTACCCCCCCCCTCCAAAAAAAAAATGACTTATTGATTCGGTCATTCCAATCGTTCAATACACCGGAATTGAGGGGGGGGGGGGGGGTAAGAACGCACAAATCATCTTTTCTTCAATTGTTAGGGCTGGAATGGAAGTAAGCACGATAGTGAATCATTCACTGGTTGGTGGGTCATGGTTCGACGCGATTTGATTTGGCATATGGGGGAAACAACTACCCAATTAGTAGGAAGGAATTCTTGACTGACGTAGATTTGGACGAATCTCCCCGGGTAGGATTCGAACCTATGACCAATCGGTTAACAGCCGACCGCTCTACCACTGAGCTACCGAGGAAAGTCGGAGGGGATTCAGTCTCGTACACACTCAAAGACCTTTGTTCTTAGAACCGCTTCTTAACCTGTTACAGGTTAAGCTTTCCCCGACATGTTGTGAAGTAGACTTTGCGTACACTTTAACCTTCATTATAGTACGAGGCGGTGGCGATAGCAACCCCATTTGATTGGAAGGGTCCCCCAATCATGGGATAGGAGGGGGGGGGGCAACCAATCTAGGTTGAGATGAATCCCACAGGCCCCCCCCACGATCTGTATCGATCGGTCACTCATTAGTACCCTTCCTATTTCCCCCCTGCAAGAAGCATGGTAGAATAGCCGCGGGATTCTCCTACCTCATAGCGTAAAAACAAGTAATATTTTTGAGGAACAAAAAGGATAGATATAGAGATGGGGAAGATGAAAAATAGTCGGGAGAAATGAACACGAATTGGAGCTTCGTGAAACGAAAGTAGCAGTTTATGGCAAGGGCGGAATTGGGAAATCAACAACTAGTTGCAATATATCAATAGCTTTAGCTAGACGGGGAAAAAGGATACTACAAATTGGATGTGATCCGAAACACGATAGCACTTTTACTCTTACGGGATTCTTGATACCTACAATAATAGATACGTTACAGTCAAAAGATTACCATTATGAGGATGTATGGCCCGAAGATGTAATTCATAAGGGTTATGGGGGAGTAGATTGCGTCGAAGCTGGCGGACCCCCAGCGGGGGCGGGCTGCGGAGGATATGTCGTGGGAGAAACGGTCAAGCCATTAAAAGAATTGAACGCGTTTTATGAATACGATATTATATTATTCGACGTTTTAGGAGATGTAGTTTGCGGAGGTTTCGCTGCCCCGCTTAATTATGCAGATTACTGTATTATTATAACTGATAATGGGTTCGATGCCCTTTTTGCAGCAAATCGGATTGCTGCATCCGTCAGGGAAAAGGCCCATACTCATCCCTTACGATTAGTCGGTTTGGTGGGAAATCGAACATCTGAAAGAGACTTAATTGATAAGTACGTAGAAGCCTGCCCTATGGCTGTACTAGAGGTCTTACCTCTAGTCGAGGATATTCGTATTTCAAGAGTAAAGGGAAAAACCTTATTTGAAATGGCTGAAGGTCAACCAAATCTAAATTTTGTTTGTGACTTCTATTTAAATATAGCAGATTAAATTTTATCTAAACCAGAGGGAATCGTACCGCGAGAAATTCCAGATAGAGAACTTTTTAGCTTACTCTCCGACTTCTATTTAAATCCCAATTGTGGAAAAGGAGAAAAAACTCGACAAAATCAGCAAGAAACTGCGTTTGATTTTGCAATTATTTAATATTAAATAATTGCATTAGTTTTGCTTAAACATCTATATACATCTATACCCCTCTAAGGAAACACTTTCATGAAAACTTTGGATATTCCTCTTTTTGAGTGCGAAACCGGTAATTATCACACCTTCTGCCCTATTAGTTGCGTAGCTTGGCTGTATCAAAAGATTGAAGATAGTTTTTTTTTAGTAGTAGGTACGAAAACTTGCGGTTATTTTTTACAGAATGCTCCTGGAGTCATGATTTTTGCAGAACCTCGTTATGCAATGGCAGAATTAGAAGAGGGAGATATCTCAGCTCAGTTGAATGATCAAAAAGAACTAGAAAGAATTTGCTTACGGGTGAAAAGTGATAGAAATCCCAGTGTGATTATTTGGATTGGCACCTGCACAACAGAGATAATAAAGATGGATTTAGAGGGCATAGCGCCCAAATTGGAAAAGCGGATTGGAATACCAATTGTAGTTGCAAGGGCAAACGGCTTAGACTATGCTTTCACCCAAGGGGAGGATACCGTATTAGCTGCCATGACACATCGATGTCCAGAAATTAATCCCCGTGTTCTGAACCAGCAAAAAGGAGACGCGGATAAGCTTGTCGTAGTTGACATCAGCCCAAGTGAGAAAATTTTCGACAAAAATATTGAATTAAATAGATCTAATTTAGTACTCTTTGGATCTTTACCTTCGAGTGTAGCTTCTCAATTGAATTTGGAGTTAAAGCGTCAGTCTATTTCTGTATCGGGTTGGCTACCCTCGCAGAAGTACAACGAACTTCCTGCGTTAGGCGAAGGTGTCTACGTTTGCGGAGTAAACCCCTTCTTGAGCCGGACGGCGACAGCTTTGATGCGTCGAAGGAAATGCCAGCTGGTCGGGGCACCCTTTCCGATTGGTCCCGATGGAACGCGTGCTTGGATAGAAAAGATTTGTTCAGTATTTAATGTAAAACCGAATGGTTTGCAAAAAAGAGAAAATCAAATATGGAAACTCCTGATTGATTATCTTGGAATCATAACAGGTAAATCCGTTTTTTTCATGGGGGATAATCTACTAGAAATTTCTATAGCAAGGTTCCTAATTCGATGTGGAATGGTAGTTTACGAGATAGGTATTCCTTATATGGATAGACGATATCAAGCCGCGGAGCTATTGCTTTTACAACAAACTTGTAAAAAGATGAAAAAACCCATGCCTCGCATCGTTGAAAAGCCTGACAACTATAGTCAAGTACAGCGTATGCGTGAGTTGCAACCAGACTTGGCAATTACTGGAATGGCTCACGCTAACCCTTTGGAGGCTAGAGATATAGACACTAAATGGTCGGTCGAATTTACATTTGCGCAAATCCATGGATCTGTTAATGCGAGAGATGCTCTCGAACTAGTCACTCGTCCACTGCGGCGTAAAGATCAGTCAGTATCAGATTGCCGTAGCTTGTCAAGACAAACGTTACATGTTTAAAAAGGCTAGTAGCCATAGAATAATTACTGAAACTTAGTAATTAATCATTATGAAAAGATATTTCTATAGTCACTTCTAAAAGCTCTTAATCAAAAAATTGTTAATTCCATATCTTTTTTCTATGATTAAGAAATGATATTTCACACTTTTTATAAAGTAAATTATCTATTTCAGGTTTGTAATTGATTTTTCAAAGTCATTTGTATTATTTTACATGTGTGCGTATAATATACATAATATTCCTATGGGCGTAGGAAGGCTAGATATATAGATGGGATTTTTTGTGGAACCAAGAGATCTACATGACCAGTGCAATTTTTGAAGAGATAGAAACAGATAGAACGATAAACCCGTACATCAAAAAGACTACAACGAATTTAAATATATTAAATAGTTTGTCACTCACTGGGTTGAGGTTGATGAGTCCTCATATACTTTTTGGATTTTACTACGGGTTGCTAGCAACACTGCCCGTTGGACCTTCCCAGATCTTGTGTCTAAAGGCTTCTCTTTTGTGGGGAAAGTTGAGTGGTCTTGTCTCTCTGAGTGGCTCAATGTTGGCGCAATTAACAATTACTTCAACAATATATTGTTCACCAATCTATATTCTTTTATCAAAACCACACCTGTTCACTATCGTGGTAATACCTTACATGGTTCTATTTTGTTTAACAATTAATGACTTACCAGATTCTCAGATTTTACGTCCCATTACTTCGTTGAACGATTCGCGATTAATTAGTTTATTTGTCAATAGTTTTTTGTTTCAAATTTTGAATCCCGCTTTGTTGCCGAATCCTGTGTTGAGTAGATTAGTTTATCTTTTCTTTTTTCGTTATAGCAATAATTTATTTTTTGTAATAACTAGCCTATTGGGCTGGTTAACCGGTCACATGACGTTTAATTACCTGTCCAAGTTCCTTTTGATTCGTGTGAAAAAGGATTCACCACTAATATATTTATTAGTGAAACGTGCCATTTACAGAACTTTTAGTATTGTTTTTGTAATCAACGCGTTGATTTATCTGGGTAGAGCTCCAGTTCCTTCTTGGACTATAAAGTTCACGAATGAACCTCATGATAAGGAAATGTCTTTCTGGGAAATTGCTGAATATTCAGATCTTTTTTGGTGGTTTTTCAAGCCGTGGCCTACCTCTTTCTTCGACCCCTCCAGAGAAAATCGGAGTAATCGATTCATCAAAAACAGTCGATCCGATATCAATAGCAGTTTTTACAAAGATAAAACATCTATGTATTTTTTTAAGAAGTGTATAACTGATGGAAGACAGAGGTTATGCATTGCAGCGTTGCCCAGTTTGTCGATTTTTGAAAAATAATTGGAAAAATCGATAGCAAGATCCTACACATCTCCGGAGACCCATTCTTCATATCGAAGTTGGATTTTGCAAAACTTAGTAAAAAACAAACTATTTCAAAAAGAATTAATAGATCGAGTTAAATTATTAGATATTGGATTTCCATTTTCGAAAGCGATGGAAAGAAAAAATAGATTGATAGGTAATAATAAAAAAGTACCCCATGTTTACGACCCCCTTATTAATAATTTACGCACGCGAATTCCAATCCCACAAACATTTTTAACAGGAGATGAGTTAGATTTGGCTAGATGGAACTGGAATGACTTAGAGACAAGAAAAAAGATTAGACGGGGAAGGGGTAGTACCACAACTAAAAAGAATTCTATCAAATTTTGGATGTCCAGAAGGAATTGCAAATTAGAACAAGGAACTATGAATCTTCTTCCGTGGGAAACTTTGCCAGTTAGAGTTCGACGTATGTTTCAATTTATGTTCAAAGATCGAGTTTTGTATGATTATGACGCGCAGAAAATTCTCAAGGAAATAAGATCCCCGGCTGGGTCTTTTGCCACTTGGGAGGAAATAACAAAATTGGATCCCGAGGATAAAACATTATTTATAACTTATATAACGCAGAACGGAGATTGCTACAAATTTGACCAAATCTTTTTAGCAAATAAGTTCTTAATAAACGGTCAGAAATCCTATCGAAATGTGGAAAAACAAGTATGCACACCCCACGGTGTCGAAGAGTTAGGTGCAAATCTAGCTCGCAATAACGAACTATATCTTGATCCTGAATTTGATTTTCCGGGAGCAGACGGTGATATCCGTCATAGAAAATTACGGAATGTTGGTTTCACTTTTACAAAAGGAAAACCCAGATCAACAAAATTAGTGAAACGATATGCAAGAATATCTGATTTTCGCCGAAAATTCTTGAAGGGATCCATGCGATCTAGAAGGCGAAAAACATTATTATGGAAAACACTTCAAGAAAAGATACGTTCGGCTTTCTTCTTTAGATTACTGGAAGTACCAATCTTACTCCAATTGCCCGTTGAGCATTTAATGGATTCGAAGACTGAAAATTTACTTACTGCCTCGAAAAATATTATGGATTACCAAATTGGGCAGCAATTAAAATCCCCAGTGTCGACGGAAAAAGATTTAAGCCGGTTGAGACTTGCTCGTTCAGCTGTAGCGGCTAGATCAGACATAGTTCCCATTCATAATGGGAGGGGTTATATGCTGGTTTTTCAGTCAAGATTTCGCAAGTTTATAAAATTACCTATACTTATAGTTTTCAAAACTATTGGTCGTATATTGCTTCGGCAAAATTCTGAATGGAATAAAGACTGGACGAAGTGGAAAAAAGAGATTCACATTAATTGTACATTTGATGGTGAAGAGTTTTCGCAAGATCAACTTCCCCCGCGTTGGGTGAGAGAGGGTATACAGATAAAAGTAGTGTATCCTTTTCGGTTGAAGCCCTGGCACTACGTCGGAAAGACAAAACGGCCGACTCTTCGTAAGAAATATATTAAAGTTGAATCAATTGAAGGTCAACTATCAAAAAACAAACAGAAGCTGAAAGAAAAGAGGCCTAGATTTACTTATTTAACTGCTTTGGGATATCAGACAGATATACCTTTTGGAAATGTCCAAAAACAGCCCCCATTCTGGAGGCCTATAAAAAAAGAATTTATTAGATTTTGCAAGGAGGGGGTTTCACTAGGAATTAGTCAAGCCTATCTTTTTCTTGATTCTAAGTTCAAGCTAGAAAAATTGTTCAAACCAAGTTTAATTTTATTAAAAGATTTCAACCTATTTTTCAAAGCTAGAAGGGTCTCAACTGAATCTGTCCCACCATATAATATTCAGATAAAGCCGGTACTTGATAACGAGACAGAGCAAATAGCGGGCTTAAATTCAGATTTTGGCAGAACAAATGAGAGATCTATTGTTGGAGAAGTACAATCAGTTAATAATATTGATAAGCAATTAGTCAATCAAAAATTAACTGGTAACAGATTTATTGTGGATAATTACGTAATCGGATTACCAAAAACATCAGACTCGGGAATGAACATAGATCAACCGCACACTGAAATAGCTCAGGCTTATGAATTAACTTTCAATTACGGGTTGAAAGATACAGACCTCACCAATTTTATGAAAATTGATGAAGAAGAAATAAAATGTTTTAAAAAAATAACCGCGAGGTTACATATAATTATTGCGGAAGCGCCTGAAAAAGCCAAAAATGCAGTATCCATTTTTTGCTTAAAAGTTAGCAGAGATTTACATTATTATTCTAGTGAATTTAGCACATTATGCGCGCAAATAGTAGCACTTTTGAATACTGTTATACAAAAAAGAGATTTATCCAGATCTAAAAATGGATTATCACAAACTCAATGGTTATCTCAAGCTGATCTCTATAACAATATTTGGGATCTAAGCGTGAAAAAAAACTTGAAACTAGACCTATTTTCAGCTGATAGCATAAACTGCATTAAAAAAGAGACGAAAAATAACGAGTATTTGGATAATATAAACCCTTACCAGTTCGAACAACTTTCGAATTGTTCGCAAAATTCCTCGGGGCTTCTCGTTGAGTACGAGTCAACCAAATTAAGCCCTGATAAAATAAGTAATTGTGCACACACCTTACTTGCTAGGGATAAAGCGACTAACAAAATTATAAATAACTTTTTCAATGAACACATTTTAAATTATATAGAAGAATGGGGATTTTTAAAAAGATTATGTGATCTAAAGGCAACTAATTGGAATAGTTGGTTGGACTGTTTTTTTAGATATAACTTGCCACTAATACTTTGGCACGACGTCGCGCCTTACAGATGGAAAACTAGTTCCAATTTATTGAACGAACTAACTAAGATCGAAGAAAGATTTGCAAATGAACGAGAATTTTACGTCCTGAGAGGCAAGTTACATAATTATTCTATATATGCTAAAAAACCTCTCCTTAGAGATCGGGTTAGAAATCTTAGTAAGCTCCACAAACGTAGATATTTATTGCAAAGTTTGATTGATTTTGTACGGAGTGGGGATGTAAAAAGAATTTCCATCCGACAAGATGTTATCAAACAACGATTTTACTGTAAAGATCGTATTTCAAGGATTACTAAAGCAAAGCGGAGAGGAATCAATGAATTTTTTAATTTTTGCACTTTTAATCCAGAAATCAAAGTTAAAGCTAAATTTGATTTGATGCCGTGGCTAGTTACGGATTTTGCAGGAACAAAAAGCCCCTTCAAAAATAAGAGAAAAAGATCCATAGATCCTATTTTGAGGGATCACACTACATACGGGCTAGTACTAGATATAACTCGTAGATTTCAAAAAGTATCCGATGAACTGTATGAAATAATGTTAGACGAAAGAGAAGATATTGATTATCTATTTCGGTGGAAATGGAAATCTGAAGCGAAACTCGAAAATTTGAGAAGTTTGACAGCTATCGTAAGAATGTTAGAAGATGACCACGATCTCGTCACACTTTGCGCGAATACCGATGTAGATTCCGATCTATTAGATTTATATGTTAATGCAACAACAAACCTTGACCTTTCTTATGATTTGTCTGTTCTTTCAGCTCATCGTTTATCGATCTTACTTGATGATCAAAATTTAATATACAAGTTGATTAATCCCCTGTTAAAATTCAAGTCTAGATTGAAAAATAGAGTTGGAAAACGGCTGTACAAAAGAGTATACAGTGATATCTATATCTCAAAATTGTTACTGATTGCCAAAGAAGTAAACAAAAAACGATCTCATGCTTATAATGTTGAAGATCTCTTGCTTCCGCGACGTCGACGGGAATTCCGATTCCTACGATCTCTGCTAAATTCGAGGTCTCCAAAACTAAGAGCGCACTTTTTCGGTCCTAAATCTGGTTCTATCTCGAAGGTTGACTGGATCCAAAGTAGCAAAGAATATGAGCCTTCGGAACTAAGGGGTGCTCAAAAGATTAAGCGATTTTTGTGGCCTAGTCATCGTCTTGAAGAATTAGCCTGCACTGGCAGATTCTGTTTCAACGTTATTACTGGGAGCCAATTTACAATACTTAAACTTCGGATGTATCCTATTATTCGGCATTGACAAAGTAAAAGAAATAGTAAGCGGAACACAAAGCTTCTTTCTTTTTTTTATATATTGTGTAATTAATTGTAATAATATCTTTGTGGGTAATTCCAATTAATTACACAATATATCTAACGTGAATCGTGGTAGAAGGCGTAACTGTTCGTTGGTTAGATATAGAAAGAAGCCCGCACCGATTTTTTGATGGAGTGCCATATTATACATAAAAATATCAGACTGCATTTTCGTCCAAGGCAGTATTGCTGCAACTGTTGACTAAATAGTTTATAATCAATTTGAGGTAGAGCAAGCAATCGTAATTATTATTATTATTACTACGGACAAATGTAACTTTATTGATGCATGGCTAGTCGGTGGAAATAAAAATACTGGATCCACCGCCTCCCAAATTTATTACTTGACTCATCAGATTTTGAAACTAACCTCCCACTTGGAATCACATTCCGAAGACTACTCATCTCAAAGAGGTTTACGAAAATTACTAGGTAAACGTAAACGTCTTTTAATCTATTTATCTAATGATAATACAGTCCTATATGCCAAAATTTTAAAAGATTTAGGTATTCGGGGTTTAAAAAGCCTTTAACATTTGAATAAAAGTTTAATTTTTTAACATGTCATAGTTAGTTCAACTTGTATTGGCGAAGCTAAATCCCATGAGATTTACTGGAAAGGAAATGATTTACGGGTATGCATCTTAAAGAACTAGATCCGGTTACGGTAAGCATGGGCCCTCATCACCCATCTATGCATGGTGTTCTTCGGCTTGTTGTTATCTTAGATGGTGAGAATGTTGCCGATTGCGAACCAATTTTAGGATATCTGCATCGAGGAATGGAAAAAATTGCCGAGAACCGTACCACCTTGCAATATCTTCCGTACGTAACAAGATGGGATTATTTAGCCACTACGTTTACTGAAGCAGTAACAGTCAATGCACCGGAGAAGCTAGCTAATATTCAAATACCCGGAAGGGCTAGTTATATACGCGTAATTATGCTTGAATTAAGCCGAATAGCGTCGCATTTGTTATGGCTTGGACCTTTCTTGGCAGATATTGGTGCGCAAACTCCATTTTTTTACATATTTCGAGAAAGAGAAATGATTTACGATTTGTTCGAAGCTGCTACCGGCATGCGGATGATGCACAACTACTTTCGCATCGGAGGGGTTGCTGCGGATCTACCTTACGGGTGGGTAGACAAATGTTTAGACTTCTGTCATCATTGTCTCCCCAAAATCTATGAATATGAGCGATTAATTACGAAAAATCCCATCTTTTTAAAACGAGTAATGGGGGTAGGTTTCATCAGTAAAGAAGAAGCTATCAGTTGGGGCTTATCCGGACCTGTATTACGAGCTTCAGGAGTTCGATGGGATCTTCGCAAACTCGATCACTACGAATGTTATGACAGCTTGGATTGGCAGATTAAGTGGCAAGAGGAGGGAGATTCCCTAGCGCGCTACTTTGTACGAATTGATGAAATGAAGGAATCCATAAATATCGTTAAGCAGGCGCTTAAATTTATTCCAGGAGGTCCATATGAAAATTTGGAAGGTCGACGTCTTGTCCAACAAAAAAGAGAAATAGATTGGGGTGGTTTTAATTACCAATTCGTTGGGAAGAAGTCTTCCCCTACCTTCAAGTTGCCTAAACAAGAACATTACGTAAGAGTAGAAGCCCCTAAAGGAGAATTGGGAATTTTTTTGGTTGGAGATGGCGGTGTTTTCCCTTGGAGGTGGAAGATTCGTCCACCCGGTTTTATAAATTTGCAAATTCTTCCTCAATTACTAAAAGGGATGAAGCTCGCAGATATCACGACAATACTAGGTAGTATAGATATCATTATGGGAGAGGTTGACCGCTGAAATGGCAACTTATATCGAAATTTATGGAAAACAATTAGTTACATTATTTAATGAGTTAGAAGTTACGACAAAATCTTTCGAATTAATTTGGATTTTAGTTTATACTCTTATTCTAGTTACGGGAGTCACGATGGGGGTATCGGTGATTGTATGGCTTGAGCGGAAAGTGTCTGCGGGAGTACAGCAGCGGATTGGGCCAGAATATGCGGGTTCACTCGGAATTATTCAATCCTTAGCAGATGGAATCAAACTCCTATTAAAGGAGGACGTTATTCCATCCAAGGGTGATACCTTGTTATTTACCGCTGGACCAGCCCTTGTAGTAATACCAGTTCTAATAAGTTATTTGGTAATACCCTTTCACCAAGGTATTATTTTATCTGATCTGGCTATAGGTGTTTTCTTTTGGGTCGCCGTTTCAAGTGTCACACCCTTGGGTCTTCTTATTGCAGGATACTCTTCAAATAACAAATACTCTTTTTTGGGTGGTCTCAGGGCCGCTGCTCAATCTATCAGTTATGAAATCCCCCTGGCTTTGTGTATATTATCTGCATCCCTATGTGCGATTCGCTAAACAGAAATAATAACTAAGAACGTTTAACTATTATTAAATAGTAGGAAGATATCTATTTTAAGTAATAAACCAAATAGTCTTTTGGGCGAGATCAAACGGCGCTTTCGCTGTTATGGGTTCAAAGCCTATACTCCATGTACGGGGGTAAAAGCATATCCGAATGGGTAAATGCCAATTGACCCCAGGTCTAGGGTATGTCTAGACTTGACGCGGGAACAGGTAGTCAGTCTTCAATTGCCCTTAGGATGAGGTAAAAGTGAGCAGTAAGAAAAACTAATATGCGCTATAGATTTGTGAGGCAATTATAATTATGGTCATAACTAGCGACGACTTGATTATCAATGTAATTAATAAGAAAATCTTTACCAGCTTCTCCTATTTACAAAAGATGGACTCAATTGCGGTAGGGGTAGCTGAGTAGTACATCTAACCTATTTCAGTCTCGAGTATAGTTCTGTTCACTGCGACGATAACCACTTGGAACGAAGTAATCCCCACAGCAATTTTGGTGATCACAATTTCAAATATAAGCTCTTTTTAGCTTTAGCTCGAGACTTGGTACAACAAAAACATTACCGAACTTCTCGTTTTTATTTCTACTTTCAATTGGAACTAGAGGTAAATTCATTGGTTCTTTTTAGAAGTGACAAAGATATATGTTGAACTTGATCTAGTTTCGCAGCAAGTCATAATCTCCAAAGAAGAATATGAGGTTGAGATAGATTCGGAAGCAACTACTTTGTCGTGGCAAACGGAATCTCATTAATCTAAGTTAGTAATTTCTAAGTTAATTAGAGGTAGTAATATGCCCTATTCTCTATAAGATTGATGAGGAGCCGTATGAAAATATGATTTCATGTGCGGTTTTGAATTAGAGGCGGTAGGGGGGGGGGGGGGGGGGGGGGGGGGGGGGGAAGACGCCGACTACCCTTATCTGGTAGCTTGAGTACAGTTGATATAGTGAGAACACAGTCTAAATATGGTTTTATCGGTTGGAATCTGTGGCGTCAGCCTATAGGATTCATAGCTTTTTTTATCTCGTCATTAGCAGAATGTGAAAGGCTGCCGTTTGATCTGCCAGAAGCAGAGGAAGAACTAGTTGCAGGTTATCAGACTGAATATTCAGGAATAAAGTTTGGTCTATCTTATGTTGGTTCTTATTCAAATTTGTCGGCTTCCTCACCATTTGTAACAATTTTATTTTTGGGTGGGTGGGATTCTTCAATTCCTTTTCTTGAAAATCTTGGACAAGATTCTTGTCTTTCAGATTATAGCAGTGAATCCTTTCACGTATTGATGTCAGGGTTAGGTATTATCACCACATTAGCAAAATGTTATTTATTTATATTTATATCTATTTTAACAAGATGGACTTTACCCAGAGTAAGAATAGATCAATTACTAGATCTTGGATGGAAATTTCTTTTGCCTATTGCTTCGGGAAATTTGTTACTGACAGCCTCGTTTCAACTTTTGTTACTAAGCTAGCCCCTTTTCTTTCAGTTTAAGTCAAATCTTTTTAATTTATTAAAAAGGAGGGTAAACAGATATACCATTTGTTTTTTCTCCCATACTTATTATGTATATCTGTACTCAGAGACGAGTAGTAGACTGGGATTATTGATTTTATGTTTTCCACACTCGTTGAATTTGGAAGCTATGGACGACAGGCCATAGAAGCTGCGAAATACATAGGTCAAGGCTTCGCGGTTACTTTAGACCATTTGAATCGTTCACCTATAACCGTTCAATATCCATATGAAAAAAATTTATCATCTGAACGATTTCGTGGACGCATCCATTTTGAATTTGATAAATGTATTTCTTGCGAAGTATGCGTCAGAGTATGTCCGATCAATCTGCCAGTTGTAGATTGGACCCTTATGAAGGATATTAAGAAAAAAAGGTTGAAAAGCTATAGCATTGATTTTGGAGTTTGCATCTTTTGCGGGAATTGCGTCGAATATTGCCCAACAAATTGCTTGTCAATGACTGAAGAATATGAACTTTCTAGCTATGATCGTCATGAACTAAACCAAGATCAAACAGCGTTGGGTCGTTTACCTCTTTCCATATATCAAGATTTTTCGATTCAAGTTATTTTGTCTTTTAATTAAATTGGGGGTAAAAAACCGAAAATCTAATTAATTACCTGTAATTTAATTGGATATCCCGAAAAATGAATGGATTTTTTTGGTTATTTGTAACTAAAAGAAAAAGAGAAAACACGGGGTACAGGTAAAAATCTTATCAAACAGTTAAGTAGTTGTGTTTAATGAATCTATCTGAATTAATTCATGAATCTATTTTGTCACTAATAGATTTGGGTATTCTACTAGGAAGTTTGGGCACAATATTATTTCCTAATGCGGTTTACTCTGCTTTTTCTTCGGGGTTGGTTTTTACTCGTATATCTTTATCATATTTCGTATCAAATGCTGATTTTGTAGCTGCCGCACAACCGCTTGTTTATGTAGGAGCTATAAATGTATTAATTGCGTCTGCTGTAATGGTTACTGAAAAACCGTCTCAATCTGGTTCTAATACTTGGGGGGTGGGGTACTTCACCACTTCAGGAGCTTGCGCAGTGTTATTTCTAGCATTAGTTAATACCATTTATAATACAAATTGGTTTGATATCAGTTTTGTTAATCAATCGGAAACTCTTTTGAGAGATACACTCAGAATTGACATTCATCAACTCGGGTATACATTACTTAGTAAGTTTTTAGTCCCGTTTGAGCTTCTTTCAATACTTCTTTTAGTTGCTTTGGTGGGAGCAATTAACTCAGCGCGAGACGAGGACACAGTCACAACTGATGAAAAATCAGATTTTTCATCATCTCGCAATAAGTTTTCATCTTTCTAATTAACCCCAGTTTCCTCAATAAGATCGTGAAAGAATTGACTCCTCAAATTTGTGAGGAAGACTTTAAACTTTAATAAATCATGTTTGAACACGGACTAATTTTAGGTACCTACCTTTTGTGTGTCGGATTTTTCGGCTTAATTACAAGTAGAAATATGGTTAGGGCACTTATGAGTCTCGAATTAATCTTTAATGCAATTAATCTAAATTTTATTATATTTTCAAATTTATTGAAAAATAAGCAAGCGGAGGGGGAAATATTTGCCATATTTGTGATAGCTGTTGCAGCTGCTGAGGCTGCTACCGGGTTATCGATTGCCCTTTCTCTTCAACGAAATAGGAGATCTACTCGTATCGATCAATTTAATCTGTTAAAATGGTGATTGATAAAAAGATACAGTGGTTTTTGTTTTACCGATCTAATGGATTTTGTGCTGAACTAAATTATCTTGATTCATTAAATTGCTTTAATATCTTCTTTAGATTTTATTTTATAAATAGTTAACAACTTCTTCTTCAAAAGAAGGAGACCAGTGTGAAAAATAAATAAATAGATCCGATCAGATACATGGAAAAAGAGATAAAAATGGTTAATCGGGCGCTAAAAAAAAGGATCGGCATAAAGGACAAATAGAAAAAAGTTTCATTTCAACCTTTTTACTAAAAAAAAGAATTGGTATACGAACTTGATAGGAGTAAATAAACTCAATGGCACATTCAGTAAAAATATATGACACATGTATCGGTTGTACCCAATGTGTAAGGGCATGTCCCACGGATGTGTTAGAAATGATACCTTGGGATGGATGCAAGGCAAATCAGATAGCTTCTGCTCCTAGAACGGAAGATTGTGTAGGTTGCAAAAGATGCGAATCTGCCTGTCCAACAGATTTTTTGAGCGTACGTGTATACTTAGGGGCTGAAACCACCCGCAGTATGGGGTTAGCCTACTAGTTAGTAAACAGAGCAAAAGGGGTAATTTTCACATTATTTTGACTCGTACTCAAAGCTTCAAAACTTGCGAAGTGCGAGTACGGGTCGTCACAATTGACCCTCGTAATTTCTTTTGTATCAAAAATTATTCTTTATCAATTATTTATTATTCATGATGAGTAATGTACCTTGGCTCACAACGATCGTTCTTTTTCCAATCTTTGCAAGTTTGTTGCTTCCAATACTTCCTCGTGATGGAAACAGAATCATACGATGGTATACTCTGGGTATTTGCATATTGGAATTTTTGATGATTACTTATATATTTTATTGCTACTTTCGATTTGATTCCCAATCTATGCAGTTACTAGAGATATTCAACTGGATAAACTTTATCAATTTTCATTGGATAATAGGTCTCGATGGACTTTCCATGAGTCTTATTTTACTTACGGGTTTTATAACTACTTTGGCAACCTTAGCGGCTTGGCCAATCACTCGGAATACACGTCTATTTTATTTTCTGATGCTAGTTACGTATAGCGGTCAAATTGGGTTGTTTGTTTCCCGTGACATTTTGCTTTTTTTCTTCATGTGGGAACTAGAACTAATTCCAGTCTATTTACTTCTCTGTTTATGGGGCGGAAAAAGACGTCTATATTCGGCTACAAAATTTGTGTTATACACAGCCGGTGGATCCATCTTTCTTTTGATAGCAGCCTTAACTACGAGTTTTTATGGGAACGAAGCACCCTCTTTTGCTATTCAAGCTTTAAAGGATAAGTCATACCCCATCTCGTTAGAAATTGCTCTCTACTTAGGTTTTTTAATTACCTATGCAGTGAAGTTACCAATATTTCCTCTTCATACTTGGTTGCCAGATACTCATGGAGAGGCACATTATAGTACATGCATGTTATTAGCTGGAATATTATTAAAAATGGGCGGATACGGGCTAATTCGGATCAATTTGGAATTATTGATTCATGCGCATTTTTTCCTTCGAAAATGGTTAATATTACTGGGAGCAATTCAAATTGTATATGCTTCTCTAGTTTCCATGAGTCAGCGTAATCTCAAAAGAAGGATAGCCTATTCGTCAATTTCCCATATGGGTTTTGTAGCTATCGGGATTGGTTCCTTGACAGACGCGGGTATTAACGGAGCCTTGTTGCAGATGATATCTCACGGCTTAATTGGCGCCGCACTCTTCTTTCTCGCAGGTACTTGCTACGACAGAACGCGTACCCTGTTTCTTGATGAATTAGGGGGAATAGCAACTCGACTACCTAAACTATTTACCATGTTTAGTACATTTTCGTTGGCATCTCTCGCATTGCCGGGAATGAGCGGTTTCGTATCGGAACTTTTAGTATTTCTAGGAGTTATTATTAATAAGCAATATTCATTTTTGTTTAAGGTAGCAATTACAGTGTTGGAGGCAACTGGTACAGTATTGGCTTCCATATACTTGTTATCCATGTTACGTCGAATGTTTTACGGTTACAGGTTGTCCAATGAATCAAATCCTTATTTAATCGATTTTGGTCCAAGGGAAGTGTTCACTTCGATCTGTTTCTTTTTACCAATACTAGGTATCGGTTCATATCCAAATTTAATTCTACCTTTACGGAATGGTGAAGTTCTCTCAATACTGCTTTCATATTCAGCTATCAGGTGAAGGTACAGAAAGCATTTGGTTGAACTAAATAGCGCTTAATCTATAGTAATATAAAAAAAAGAACTTGATATAAAAAACATCTTATTTTCATTTTAACTTTAAAGCTCGCCAATTTTAGTTTTATTACTTATACTTAACCTATAAAAGTTCGCCCGTTACGAATGGTTTCTATCTGCAACTGCGGGCACAGATGAGAACTAAACTGGGTAGAGAAACAAAAACAGACAAAGAAGTAGATGCAGTTGCCTCCTGTTATCTAGTAAATGTTTGTTTTTGCCCCCCCCCCCCTAATTAGTTTATATTATTTATTTCTATTTTGTGTATTTGATAGAATAGGAAACTTGTCGAATCAAATATTTATATCTCTATTCTCTTTAATCTTAATTTTGTTGTTTTTATATTACCCATCCGTAGTTATGTAATCCAATTCCTAACAAATTGACTCCCAAGAAACAAATCCAAATTAAAAAGAAACCTGTTGATGCTACCGCAGCTGGCCCCTCTCCCATCCACCTATTCGTTATCCTGGTGTGAAGATAAGTAGCGTATATTGGCCAAGTTACTAACGCCCAAGTTTCTTTGGGGTCCCAACTCCGATAAGATCCCCAAGCTTCATTAGCCCATACCGCTCCAGAAAGTATACCAATGGTTAATAAAGAGAACCCCGAACTTATAATTTGATAAGCCCATTTATCTAAGCGATTAATTAATTGACACTTTTTTGAATTTGGGGATAGGGGATAAAGAGAACTCCGTACATTAAGTATGGCAAGAGTATTCAATTTCGATGAAGTACTATAACAATTCTTTTTTGAGTCTAAAAGACTATAATCTTTTATATCACTATAAAAAATACTTGATAAAGATATTGCCAACAAAGATCCCGATAGCAAAACTGCATAACTAAGTATCGTTGTAGTTACATGCATCATCAACCAATGAGACTGCAAAGCTGGTACTAATGGCGCGAATTGTTTCATTTCTTCAGGAAGACCTAAAGTAGCGAATGCGTGAGTTAGCATAGCACCTGGGGCTGTAAGTGCGCCCGACAACCCATTCTGATTCTTGAATTCTAATATTACGTACAGTAAACAGAAGCTCCATGAAGGAAACATTGACGACTCGTACAGATTACTTATTGGTAAATGCTTAGTTTGAAAGCATCGGATTATTAAAAACTCCGTCGTACAGAGAAAAGCAATTGTCATACTCTTATTGCTAAATTTATTTGACTTATCAAATTCATGAAATAAATTGATCATATGTAGCAAAGTAGCAGAAAAAAGCATTAAAAACGAAATATGGATAAAAGCGCATTCCATATAGATATACTTTGTGATAAGGAATAACCAATAAATAAAAATTAATTCAATCTAAAATACGACCTTAATATTCTTTATTTTCTTTTTTTCAGATTAAATAGGGTAAGATTATGGCTTCTACAACTAGTTTTTAACCTTTATTGATTTGAAAACTATTTGGTTACATAACTTTTGATGTAGTTATCAATAAGTGTTATTTTTTTAGATATCGTAGTAAGATGTGAATCTAAAAGATGAAAAATTGTGGAATACCGCTACTCGGATTCGAACCGAGATGCTCTAGCACTGCTTCCTAAGAGCAGCGTGTCTACCTGTTTCACCATAGCGGCTTCTTATAAATAGAAGAGAAATATGCAGATGCACAACTATTTTATATCAATTTGGGATGATACGTCAACGTATCTTTGTACAAGATATATCTCAATCGGTGAGAGAGAAAGAACTAAATAGACTACTTAAAAAACTGCAAACAAGGATGATGTTAGTGCTAGTATGTAATGCCATGCGTATATATATATATATATAGGTATAAAAAAGCAACGGAATATGGCGCAGTTTGGTAGCGTGCCATCTTGGGGTGATGGAGGTCACAGGTTCGAATCCTGCTATTCCGAGTGAGACGAAATTTGCAAGATGCACCAAAAACCACTAATTACCGATTTGGCGTTTCTCTAGATAATCAATTGATAAACCAAAGTGCGGTTAGGTATAGACAGGGAAGGGTTTGTTATCCCAAACCTTGTAGGAGAAACTCCGAAAGAAAAAGAAGCGGATTGAAAATATTTTCAACTTATTTTCCTTCGGAATCGTTTACTTTGTCTTTGTCTATACTTTGAAAAGATATAGTTTCTTCTTTTTACTTTGTTATCTTAATCTTAAAATGTTCTCTTTTATCGATATGAAGCAATAGCTATCAATTAAATAGTTATTAACTCCTATAGGAAAAGAACAAACCTTCAAACTTTGTCTTGTTGTCTGTTGAACTCAACATTCATTGAAATTACTTATGTAATAAGCTGTTAAAAAGTGTCAAATCAGTTAAACCTTGTATTGTTGCCAAAATATTATATACTAAAGGGTTGGTTTTTTGTTAACCTTAAATTTATTAGTATTGGTTTATTCATACTTCTACTATTCTCCCTTTAAGCTTTTTACCCAGTTTTTTACTCTTTAGTTATATATAGTATTTATATATCATTGAAACATACTAATAAAAAGGATAATCCTACTTCTTTTGGGAGCCCTTTTCCCCCACTTTTTCCCCCGTTATATAGTAAAAACTGGTTGAATGGCCGGTTAAAACAGATTGAGCCAAGGAAAAAGCCACTGATGCTGCTTTTACAGGTCTAGCTTTCCGTGCGCGGTTACGAATTTTCTTTCTCGATCTGGAAGTTCGTTTTTTAGGTACTGCCATATATCTATTATCTTTTGTAATTAACTTAAAACTATGTTGATACGTATCATTAGAATCGATATAATGGAAAAAGAAGAATGAGCAGGAACGTAAAAATATAAATAAATAAAAGACTCTTAAGTAGGTTTTATGCTGTTACCCTAATATTTTGAATAACTATATATAATATATATTTCGTCGATAAAAACCTAAATAAAGATTTTGCTAATCTTTATTTAGGTTTTTATCGACGAAATCAATTGAATCAATGACAACTCGAGTCATAGTTTCTCTATATCCGAAATTTTTTCATGTTTTCCTCTTAGGCTGAATCCGTTGTATCACCAGTTTTTTATTGAAACTACCATGTAAAATTCTGCCTTTGACAGCTGAATCATTTAGCCACGGACAGCCCAATTTAATGCTAGATCCGTGACGAATAAGTAAAACCCGATTTATCGATATTTTTTCATTGGGCTTCAATGTTTTTCGAATTGGGCCGAGATGCCTAGCGTCGTAGAACCTTCCCTCTTCCACTCGGAGCTGTTTGCCACCGATGTCAATTATTGCATATTTGTTCATCCTAATTTTATCTTTTTATACTAAAGTATGATTCGCAAATCTATTCTTATTTGACTTATCTGACTTGAATAAGTATCAAGGTTATCTTTCAATATTGTCAAGCCTTTTACATATATGTATATATCTTTTTTTTTTTTTTTTATGCGAAACCTAAAATTGTACAATTTAGATTCTTTGTCTAACTAAGAATAGATTCAAATAGTTGTATTTATTCTATTTCATATTGTTCTCAGAGTTCTATTTTTGACTTCTAATTAAAGAGAGTTGAAAATAATAATGAAATTAAGTTAAATCTAAAAAGACCGTGGAACTTTCAAACAAAATTGCTTATATGATCCCCCTGTGTCCATTGGTAGCCTCTTGTTTAACTGGATCTTTTTCGTTCTTTTTTACAAAAGCAACAAGAAGCTTACGACACTTGTGCGCAGCTTTCAATATTTTTTCATTAGTTGTTGCTATGTTTGTCTCCTTCATCTTATTTTGGAGACAGACTGCAACGCATTCTATTCAGCAGTATTTATGGACTCGGATTCCAAAAAGTGATTTCTGTTTGAAAATAGGTCTTCTCATCGATCCGCTTACTCTTGTTATGTCGATTTTAGTTACTACCGTAGGTTTTTTAGTGATGGTTTACAGTGATAGTTACATGTGTCACGATTAGGGATATGTCAGATTTTATGCGTATTTAAGCCTATTTACGGCATCAATGTTGGGATTAGTTTTAAGCCCCAATATGATACAAATTTATATTTTTTGGGAATTAGTTGGAATGTGTTCCTACTTTTTAATAGGTTTTTGGTTTGCTAGATCGAGTGCCGCAAATGCTTGTCAAAAAGCTTTTGTCACCAATCGCATAGGAGATTTCGGGTTACTTTTGGGTTTATTAGGCTTTTACTGGATAACTGGTAGTTTTGATATTTATGAATTGTGTGATTGATTCCTTGAATTAACAAGTAAAGGCGTCGTAAATCCGATCTTTGCTAATACAATTGCTCTTTTACTCTTTTTAGGTCCGGTTGCCAAGTCTGCTCAATTTCCACTTCACGTATGGTTACCAGATGCTATGGAGGGACCTACCCCTATATCGGCTCTTATTCATGCAGCTACTATGGTGGCTGCCGGAATTTTCTTCATAGCTCGAATTTTCGACCTTATTTCAACATTGCCCTCAGCTATGTTGACTATTTCTTGGGTAGGTGGAATAACAACCTTATTGGGTGCCGCACTAGCTCTCGCTCAGAAGGATCTAAAAAGAGGTCTGGCTTATTCAACCATGTCTCAATTAGGATATATGGTACTGGCTTCGGGTATCGGTGCTTCTCAATCCGCTTTGTTTCATCTCATTACTCATGCTTATTCAAAAGCTTTATCATTTTTGGGCTCTGGCTCAGTTATTCATTCTATGGAAAAAGTGGTTGGATACTCCCCCGAGAAAAGTCAAAATATCTTTTTCATGGGTGGTTTGCGAAAATATATGCCAATTACTGGAATTACTTTTTTTTCAGGTACCCTTTCCTTATGTGGCATACCCCCACTCTCCTGTTTTTGGTCTAAGGATCAAATTATTACAAAAAGTTGGTTAAATTCTCCCTGCCTTGGGTTAATAGCTTCTGCTACAGCAGGACTCACTGCGTTTTATACGTTTCGTCTGTACCTTTTAACTTTTGAGGGGGATTTTCGTGCCAATCAAATAAAGTATATTGAATCCTATAGCCCGTTTCTGCCTGAATATGTTATTGATTCGTGGGGTAGGGTTCCATTGGACTTGCTTACTAGACAAACCAATAATGATTTTACTTCAAAAGATATAAAAAATAAAGGATTTACAAAAATAAAGAGGTTCATGACCACACCCGTCTCCCCAAAAGATAGATTTTATGAGAAAAAAAGTCAACCCGATTCTGAACAAAATTTGATATATCCCCAAGAATCAACATTTTTTATGGTGTTGCCTCTTGTTGTTTTGGCCATACCTACCCTATTTGGTGGGTTGGTCGGAATTGATTCAGTTCAAAAAGGATATGGTCCTAATTTTCTGTTTAATTGGCTTCTTTATATTCTGTCTTTTTCTGAAGCGAATAAACACTTTGAAAATTTGACTGAAAATTTGGCAGAAATCTTAATAAATTCAATCCCTTCACTTAGTTTATCTATTATTGGATTATCAATTTCTGTCAAAATTTATGGGCAATTTGATAAGATTTTTGATACACAAGCTAATGAGAAAAAGAATAGAGAACTAATAAATACTTTTTTATTATTTGTCAGAGATTGGTCCATGAGTAGAGGTTATATCGATTATTTTTACAAAAAATCTCTTGTGCGAGGTCTAAATTTGATTAGCAAACTAGTTTTAAAATTTGATCAATGGATAATTGATGGATTTATCAACGGAGTTGGTGCATTAAATCTTTTTGGTGGAGAAGGTATACGACATGCAAAAAATGGAAGAATATCCCAATATCTCTTTGGGTTAGTTATTGGAACTATTTTTTTATTGCAACTAGTTGTTGATTTCCCAATTCCGCCCTTGCCATAAACTGCTACTTTCGTTTCACGAAGCTCCAATTCGTGTTCATTTCTCCCGACTATTTTTCATCTTCCCCATCTCTATATCTATCCTTTTTGTTCCTCAAAAATATTACTTGTTTTTACGCTATGAGGTAGGAGAATCCCGCGGCTATTCTACCATGCTTCTTGCAGGGGGGAAATAGGAAGGGTACTAATGAGTGACCGATCGATACAGATCGTGGGGGGGGCCTGTGGGATTCATCTCAACCTAGATTGGTTGCCCCCCCCCCTCCTATCCCATGATTGGGGGACCCTTCCAATCAAATGGGGTTGCTATCGCCACCGCCTCGTACTATAATGAAGGTTAAAGTGTACGCAAAGTCTACTTCACAACATGTCGGGGAAAGCTTAACCTGTAACAGGTTAAGAAGCGGTTCTAAGAACAAAGGTCTTTGAGTGTGTACGAGACTGAATCCCCTCCGACTTTCCTCGGTAGCTCAGTGGTAGAGCGGTCGGCTGTTAACCGATTGGTCATAGGTTCGAATCCTACCCGGGGAGATTCGTCCAAATCTACGTCAGTCAAGAATTCCTTCCTACTAATTGGGTAGTTGTTTCCCCCATATGCCAAATCAAATCGCGTCGAACCATGACCCACCAACCAGTGAATGATTCACTATCGTGCTTACTTCCATTCCAGCCCTAACAATTGAAGAAAAGATGATTTGTGCGTTCTTACCCCCCCCCCCCCCCTCAATTCCGGTGTATTGAACGATTGGAATGACCGAATCAATAAGTCATTTTTTTTTTGGAGGGGGGGGGTAAATCCTAAATTATAGATCTTCCTTTTACTGATTTGGCTCCTAATCTTATTGCTAGAGATCTAGACAGAATGAAGGGTACATAAGATTTGTTCTATGAACTCTCGTTAAAAAACTGTTTCGTAGTTCGATCCGGTGATGCCCCACCAAACCAGAACGGGTTGAATAGATAGGAATAAATTTCAAGCAACATATTATAGATAATAAAATCCGGAACTGGGCAACAGTTTCGCCTCATCCATTTGTTTCTATGAACCAGAAGCCTAAACCGGATAAATCGCTCTGGAAAATCTTCTGCTACCACGTAGGAATCAAAGCGAGCGGGATTAAATGTCTGCGGATATTGCAGATGTATATCCATAAAGGAAGTTTCTTTGACGTATTCGGAATCTCGCTCCTCTTCATCGTCCAAAGGTAGATTATTCCACCGCTTAATAGATGAGTCAGGTTTCAATTTCGGATTATCTTCACTATAGAGAAAGAAATATTTAATCTTTTTATTTGACATTTTATTAAGGTGCTGCCTTCTCATACCGTAAATGGTGTAAAGCCTCCGCGCCAGTTTTTTCGTCGGCAACAAGCTGCGACGCGAGGAAGGAATGTTAGGATCTGGTTGGAACAGAAGCACGGGGTCCCAGATGAAGCGCCCCCCGAAGAGTCGAGTCGTTTCATCTAATCGATTACAGTGTGTTTCATATTCATTGGAGGAGTCGCCGGATAGTCCCAAATCGATAAATTGCTCGCGTAGCAACATATTATCCAACCGGTTTTCCAATCTTTTAATCGATTTGTCTGTCACATTAGTCGCAGATTTTTCAAAACTAAACAGATATCCGCTTTTGTCACACCATTGACTTTTGTCACCCTTAATCTTATTGAATTCAAAATCTTGTTGGGGTATATAATTCCGATTTTGGTAAAGGAGAAGTAGATTATACAAATGATTGGGTTCAGATGATACCCTCATCAATTCATAAGCCCCGCTTCGCAGGAAACGGAGACGCCAAGCCTTACGGGACCAAGTGATCTCGCGCGACACTTCCGTCGGACTTGAGTTTCTTAGCTCGGGTGACTGTTGCAGTTCGAAGTCGGTTAGACGGCTAACCCCCCCCCTTCTCATAAATCTAGAAGAACCTCTTGTAGAGGTTACACCTGAACAATACTTAGGTTTACCGATAGGAACGTAAAAGGAAACACTACTACTGCGTTGACTTTCGCCTTTACAAATTTCTGAACGTGATAAATTAGTCGATAGGTTTTCCAGTACACCACAAGCTAGGTTCAAGTCATTCTCTACGAGTTTGTCAATAACAATAAAATTTTCTTTCTTTCTCATACCCATTTGGAGCGAATCGCGAGCTACTAATCCAGCTAGTATCCCTAGGATATGCGAAAATAGAGTGAATTCATTAAATGTTGACTCGGTTATTGAAGGTTCCACATACCAGTTAGACAAATAATAAAATCGCATCTTTAACGTGTTACGACCAATATATGTATTCGTGAGATAAGTATCTATCAAACTATTCTTTGAAGTAACTTCCTCTATCTCGTGAGAAAAGATCTCCCATTCAGAACCGGATTCTATCCCATTGCCCATATCACTAGCAGCCGAATGTTGTCTCTGCAAAGCTAATCCGATTGCGTCGCTACATATAATCTTACTTCTTCTGGAAGTACCTATTAATAACGCCTCATTAGCAAGAAAGAGTAGATCTCGTTTACTATAACCCGTAGCTCCAGACCCAGCACCTTCAATAAGAGGAAGGGGCGGATTAGCCCCCATTTCGCAACCTTTGATACGTAATAGGATTGAGAATTCTTTATGACGTTGATACCCGTTGGATTTTCGAAAATTTATTAATTGGTTTAACCGGTTCGGAGCTACTGGAGCTGGATCTATCCTCGCAGGTACGTGAGTCGTAGCGATAACAACATTCTTGCGGATGTTGGAATTGCCGCGCCTGTCACCAATACTTTTCAATATTTGGCAAAGTAAGAATTTGGGATCAGCTTCTAGTTTATGATACGAACGATGAATATTCAATTCATGAATATCTTGAATCCATAGTGTACAGGGAGACATCTCTTTCGCCATTTCAAAAACGAGATTTAATCGGTGTACGCTCTCTTTCGAGATGAAATTTCCACGTACATTATTAAAGAAGGATCGGTTGTATATCAGCATTTTCAGTGATAGTTTCACCACGGGAAAGTAGGAATCGAATGCTACATCTCTAATAATGGAAGATCGGCCAGTTTCTATGGGTCCCACTAGCAAAATCCCTTTAGATGGTAATAATCCCGATTGGAGTGAGATGGGTATGTCATGACATGGCGTAGTTAGTAGACTGCCTCTTCGTCTTGTTGTTACTGAAAATAGAATATTTCTCTCGAGGGCGAAAAAAGCCCACTTCTCTGCAGGATCCAACTTACGGATCTTGTAAGTCAATAGATCATTTTGCCAGAATTGCCGTAAGTATGCCAAAACATTAGATCTTTCTTGTGGATAAGGTTCATGAGAAATCTCGTTGCTCAATAAATCATAATTGGAATTCAATTTCGACACATACCTATAAAGAGTTGTATTCGTCACTAAATGTTGAGTCAGTAGTTCTTTCTTACTATCTAGGATATCGGAACTTTCTTTATGAAACATCCATGAATTGAGTTCATCTTTCACAAAGAAGAAAAATATTATATTATTTAGATAATTCAAGAATCTATTCAAAGAATGGATTAGTAGATCTCTCGTTGACATTTAGCTTGTCGAAGGGGAATGCATTACCTCTTTCAAATAGGATCCACGCGTTGGGTCTGTCAAATATTCAATAGTATTGAAACGTTTCCATGAATGAAAGGAATTGGAACCCAAAACGGCAGACAAGGGGTGTTTGAATAATGCAAGAACAATTAATACTGAAAAAATGAAGTAATAAAAGATAGACCTATTGGAGAATTGAGATACTGACCATCCCCCCGAATATAGAATCTCCGCCTCATCAGGAATTTCTTCGAAAATGAGAAGACCTATCTCGGCTACTATAGTATTGATGGAATCGTTGTCGAATCTCAATCCTAGGCTTTGCAATCTTTGGAATAAATAGGTTTTCGCGCCATCCACTACATCCTCAGCCATTCTTTTGTAAATTCTAGGAAAATGATGAGTTGAGTCATAACTTATCTTAAGTACTATTTCTGGATATGTTTTTCTAATCAGATCGTAGAGGTATCTCCACCAGGTGGGGGTAAAAAACCAAGGTATGTAATCTCTAAATAAGCTCCACTTTTCACCGATATTGTCTTTCCAAAAGACCCAAGAGATCTTATATCTGTTCAAATCTTTTAATAATTCATTGAAATTGATAGAGTGGAATGCACGAGTAGCTTCCTTCCGGATAGATTGATCCGCAAAGTCTGTATCTTCGTACGCAACCTCCTTTCCAATTGATTCTCCTAGAGATCTCGATGTTACATCGCTGCATAATGGGAGTCTTAGCGACCAATAAGATGTTTCCAATTCTTCCGGTTCCCAGAAATACTTAATAGACAAGTTCTTTTGATAGACTCGATCCGATACTAGATTCTTGAGACGAGGTTGGGGTCGCCGATCCGACGATGAATCGGAGTTTATCGACGTCTTCTCCAAATAAACTCGATTGCTACTGCACGAATATAGAGATGATTCTATCGTTTCACGAGGAGATAAGTTCAAACTCGCCAGTAACCTCTTCAGATCCGAAATAGAATTGGAAAGTCCATCTGAATGAGTTACTAATGCTGTGGGTTCATGCAGATTAGACAAAATAGATTGAATTGGTGTGAGTGCGTGACCAGCAATCTCCCCCGCTGTTTGTTTCGATAAATTGGATGACAACGAATCCGACAGTTGGGGATGAATAAATGAGATGATATTGGATGAGATGATTCCATCTTCGGAGCCCACATAGAAGTTTTCTAAGACGTTGAGATAACTACCGTTGCATTTCCCAAGAAAGAGATCTCTTTTGATTCTCGGAATAAAGTTGCTTTCAGCAAAGTTCCGTATAGGTGAATCGTCTAGAAAGTTTAGTTTATCAACCTGATCGGAGATGTATCTCGAAATATTTCCACTTATATCTCTAGTTGAACCTCCCCCACGGTTTAAATAATCCAGAAACAGATTACAAAATTGCCTCCCCGTAATGGAAAAAGCATCGCTTGAAAATCTTGCTGGGATAGATTCGATACGGGGCAACCCGAGATAAGTAGGATTCACTGCAGGTTCCAGCTCGGCCAAAGAACCTACCAATTTCTCACTCATTAACAGTTTGGATTCAATGAATAAACCCTTCTTTTTCTCAAGAACTTTTTTGAGAAAAAGTATCTGTTCATCAATGTAACCATCGAATAAACTTGATAAAAGATCAAGCTTCATGGGATCTATCTTGTTCAATTTATCGAGATCTATATCGTTCAATTTTTTGATGCAATAATCGATAATATATATCAAAACTTTCTGGCGAGTAATCTCAGCAACAATCATTTTATAAAGAAATAAAACGTTGAGAAATCGATGAAAATATTTTTTGCTCTGTTGATTGTTACTACCGAGACTGACACCAATATTATTCAGCAATTCGTTTCTTAATATTGATACACGGCAAATTGATTCCTCCAAGTTTAAGACTTCCCTGACAGAGAAAGAACACGAATCCTCGGTCGTATCGAGCCATCTATGCGCGTTTGACTGAACATTTTTATACTCATAATATTTAAATATAATATATTCGTTCAATAGGCGCTCTGCATTATCTTTCCATTTCAATACTCTTTAATCAGTTGCAATTCTTGTTGCACCGGTGTATCCCCCGACCCCCGCCCAGCCATTCAACCGATATTTGATTTGGAAGAAATAGTCAGTAGATAATGCGCAGAAATAGTCATAGAAAAGAGATATGTATGCTGAGCAGAGAGGTATGACTCTGCCTCGTCCATACAGTCTAACTAAAGAATATATTGAATGTATGTCATCCTTTTCTTTCAATTAGTTTGGAAAAGTAGTATTTTCACCTCGATTACTTATTTCTTTAGGTATACCTAAAGAAATTTGAAAATAGTTTGGAAGAATCTCATTGAGGTTGAGGTGTCTGCTACTCACTAGCCCAAGGTTTTTGCCAGATATTTGAGTAAGCGGCATGTCGCCCTTCATTTTCAATTGAAATCCTTTCACAGATTTGACGCTATTACTGATGTCAATAACTATCGCCCCATTAGAAATCAGATTTGATCTCTCAATTATTGAGAGAAATCCGATGAGTCGATTTATTAGTCCATTTCTCATTTGTGAATAAGCGTGTGGAATGGGAAATTCTTCCCCATTTTTGCCACAATCTAATCTGGATATACAGCCAGGAAACGGCGTCGTTTTCTCACAAGATGTAAATAAAGACAAGTTGGAAAAGGCTTCTCGCTCCGAGTAAAATCCCGATCTATCCCCCTGGTGATCTGCTGAATCTATGGATTCAAGTAACACCTTGTCATAGGAGTTTAATACTACGGGACTTAATGAGTCGTTTCTCAATTGTGTTGCTTGTAACCGAGCCGGATCTCGCTTGTTACGATTTTCCCAAAAGAATAACAAACCGAAATCACTTTGGTAGTTTTTACAAACTACCAGATAGTTATAGAATTTGAAAAACCTACTTGAATTTTGCAAACACCTACCCACTTGAATCCCTTCAGTCTCATTCTTGGATATATCTCTGCTAAGGAGTAAACCTCTCACTACGCACGCCTTCCATCTACCGGAAATCAAAGGGATCATCCCATCATAGCGAACTTGCTTCTCCTTTTTCGTTGAACCTGCAGAAATATCTCCCTTCAAACCTAAGTAGTGGGAAGCAGGTATTCTCCTCTTTCCATTCTTTTCAACATAGAAAGATCTTTCGAATCGTAGAAAGCAGTCACAGGAAAAATCAACAAGGTTTTCCGCTTGTTTTTTTCTTACTCCGTCACCCCCATTAATGACTCCCGTTAATACAACACTTGTTTCGATCAACCTTTTGTCACTCAAGCAATGCATAGATATTGGTATTGCTAACAACAATAGCATCTCCAGGGTTATGCCACTATCTCTTTTTAGTGAATTACGCAGATGGCGTGAAAATAGTGAACTTAGAAATCACAGGTCAGATAATCTAATAAAAGGTTCATAATTGGAAGATGGACTAATTAAAAATTCTTTGAGATGTTGGTTTTTCAATGATTCGAAGAAGTGATCTAATAGGCTGACTTCTATTAACTCCGAAATTTTAGATGAAAAATCTGGACTTCCTACTCTCTCTCTTGCCACCCTTTTTACCTTATTCTCTTTTTTCATATTAATTCTATGCAGTAGATACTATCTATTTCCCAGATTTATTATATCAATAATCTTTAAAAATTCAAGCTAGGATGGAATACATATTTCGAACGAGTCTAGTGGTTTTTGTGAATAGTCGTATCCAAAACTAGAATTAGATCGGGAATTCTAAATTGTTATTGTTATTGTCGAAGAGACCCACACATATCCCATCCACCCTAACCGTTCTTCTCTGTTCCAAGCAGGGCGATGGGATCAATCGAATTACCCAATTGGATGGGCGAACGACGGGGATTGAACCCGCGCGTGATGGATCCACAATCCATTGCCTTGATCCACTTGGCTACGTCCGCCCCCTCTGTTGATTTATTTGACTCCCCCCGGACGTGAACGAGATCTATCCGTTAAGCAAGCTAGATAGGTTCTTCGGTTGATACACATCCACATTAACTGTATTTTTATGACAAGACAATCTAAAATCTTTGAAATGAGGAATGCATTCCTTCCTTTCCGTTCTTCAACGGATTGGGGTGGGGGTTTACAAACATTCCGCAAATTAGAATAGGAAACTTCGTAATCTATTAAAAGGCAGAAGGATATTGCAAATAGTTTTTTCAGAAGTCAAGGTTGGAAACTGATAATCATGAAATTGTGAAAAGCTTTTACCACTTTTTCCACCCTTTATACCGCACGAATCTTCATATCATTGGACACCAAACCTCCCCCTCTGAAGAGATTTGGCATCCAGTTGTGCTGGATAAACATACGGGACGGGTGTTATCCGTTTATAGAAGGAGCTTCAACAGAAGCCAAGTCTAGGGGGAAATTATGAGCGTTACGTTCATGCATGACTTCCATACCTAGGTTAGCACGGTTTATGATATCAGCCCAGGTGTTTATGACACGACCTTGGCTGTCAACCACGGATTGGTTGAAGTTAAAACCATTCAAGTTGAATGCCATAGTGCTAATGCCTAAAGCGGTGAACCAAATACCTACGACAGGCCAAGCAGCTAAAAAGAAGTGCAGAGAACGAGAATTGTTGAAGCTAGCATATTGGAAGATCAAACGACCAAAATAGCCGTGAGCAGCTACGATGTTGTAGGTTTCTTCCTCTTGACCGAACTTGTAACCTGCATTAGCAGACTCATTCTCAGTTGTTTCTCTGATCAAACTAGAAGTTACCAAAGAACCATGCATAGCACTGAATAGAGAGCCGCCGAATACGCCAGCTACACCCAACATGTGGAAGGGATGCATAAGAATATTGTGCTCAGCCTGGAAGACGATCATGAAGTTGAAAGTACCAGAAATGCCTAGAGGCATACCGTCAGAGAAACTTCCTTGACCAATTGGGTAGATCAAGAAGACGGCGGCAGCAGCTGCGACAGGAGCCGAGTACGCAACAGCGATCCAAGGACGCATACCTAGACGGAAGCTCAGTTCCCATTCGCGACCCATGTAGCAAGCTACACCAAGTAGGAAGTGAAGAACGATAAGTTCGTAAGGACCACCATTGTAAAGCCATTCATCGACGGAAGCTGCTTCCCAGATTGGGTAGAAATGTAACCCAATAGCTGCAGAAGTAGGGATGATAGCACCAGAGATAATATTGTTACCGTATAACAAAGAACCAGAAACGGGTTCGCGAATACCGTCAATATCTACAGGAGGAGCTGCGACGAAAGCAATGATGAATACAGAGGTTGCGGTTAGCAGGGTGGGAATCATTAAGACACCGAACCATCCGATATAAAGACGGTTTTCGGTGCTGGTGATCCAATCGCAGAAGCGACCCCATAGGCTTGCGCTTTCGCGTCGTTCTAAAGTTGCGGTCATGGTAATTTTTGGTTTTCAAGAGATAATTAGTGATTCCCCAGGCTAGTATAGTAAGCTTGTTATTCTAGAATATATCACAAAAACTTATCTGTGTCAACCGAAATTGATTGAGTCTCCATAATTCTCGGATATGGGGTCTGTTTCTCGATATCTCAAACAATTTTTACTCCATAGGATGCGCGTCCCTCCCAATCAGATTCAGTCTCTGAGAGATCGTCAAGCCTTTTTGCGAAGCACTCCACAATTCTGCATCGGCCCCCCCCCTCCGCTATCCTATTGGGAAGGGCCTAACGATTAACAACCTAAAGAAGAAGTAGTTGCCAATCCCCACTTGTGGCTTAGACAGCCGTTATTCGTCGTTCACCCCGCGCTCAACCATTTCGTACTTCGTAGTGCTTTTTGATTCCCAGATAGTTTGTGCCCCGGTTCCAACCCACAATATATTCGTTGTGGGTTGGAACGAATCCGAAACTAACGGAAATGGGCAAAAGCTTTGTTGGCTTCCGCCACTTTATGAGTCTCCTCTTTCTTCCGTATGGCACTGCCGGAATTTCTGGCGGCATCCATTGATTCATCACTCGATCTTAAAGCCATACTTCGACCTGAGCGTTTTCGACACGCGATTAATGACCACCGAATAGCCGAAGCTTTTCCCTCTGCCGGTACTACTTCAACGGGAACTCGATAAGTTGATCCACCTACACGTTTGGTTTCTGTCACTACGTCGGGAGTTACCCCGCGCACCGCCTGTCGCAGAACAGACAGCGGGTTCCTAGTTGTCTTTTACCTAATCCGCTTCATAGCTTGATAAAAAATATGATAAGCCAGCGATTTCTTGCCGTTTTTCAGGATACGATCGACTAGCATATTTACCAATCGATTACGATAAATTGGATCTGATTCGATATTCTTATTTCTGTTCACTACACTGCTCCGATGTAACACGAGTTTACAAATCTAAATATGTCAGATTTCAATCAATTATTCTATTTCAATGGTATCTTAGGCTATTATTTTGGCTTCTTCACTCCATATTGTAGGGTGGATCCACCAGTTAGTCGGGGATCTCCCTCCAAACTGCACGTGCGACTTTCATCGAATACAGCTTTCCACATGACTGAATAGGAACTAAACTATTCAAATGATGTTGAACCATTTCTTTTTTAAGATGCAAATCATATTTACTCATTGCATATTGAGTATCCGTTTTCCCCCATTCCACGGATAAAAAGAAAAGATCGAAGTTTAGATATAAAAGAAGAAAATCTTGCAATTCAGTTATCTTACTAGGAATGTCCGTAGGTTTATCAATCCAATCAGTAAATGTGCATAAAGCCTTCACTGAATCTCCGTGGTCATAATCTAAACCTGTTCCAAGAGGAAAAGACATCCCAAGATTTTATCAGGTGGGAGTCCGGGTAAAACTTAACTTACTGGAATAGAACACCTTAGACACCAAGTTGTTTCACACAAATAGATAGGTAGTAATTAATCTCTATCAATCTTTGTAGTAGCAAGCTTCAGTCCCCCTGCAAAGCTGGGTCAGCTACACATTGAACATATCAGAACAGCTGATACGGAATCATTGCAATGATACAAGTTGTGACAATGTTTTGCAACGCACTAGAACGCCCTTTTTTACGATCCTTCACCCCTACAGCATCTAAAGTTCCCCTAACAATGTGATACCTAACACCGGGTAGGTCTTTGACTCTTCCGCCTCTCACGGGGACCACCGAATGTTCCTGCAAATTATGGCCAATACCCGGTATATAAGCCGTTACCTCAAACTTGGAGGTTAATCGAACTCTCGCGACTTTACGTAGGGCAGAGTTGGGTTTTTTTGGTGTAGTCGTGGAATAGTCGACAGCTTCAAGTCACTATACGGAACCGTACGTGAGATTCCCACCTCATACGGCTCCTCGTCATTCAATTACTCCTGAGATGATAAAAGGAGTCCAAAATTCCTCCCAATTGTTTTCAACTACAAATATAAAATAGAAAGAGATTGAAAGCCTTTTCAATCTCTTTCTAAGGCTTCGGCTTTGCGCCCCACTCATTTGTTGGATCTCGTTATTATTAATAAACAACGCAGATAAAGAGATGAAAAATGTATTAAATCCACGGGTAGATCTAATTTGTTAACGAGTTTCCTATTTTCGTGCAAGTAATATGATGCGGATTGAGTATGGAGGAGATTGACGAGTCGGTATCAGCTTATCCGCATCATTAATCACTTTTTGATAAGGAATCCATTTTGGAAATGGAGACGGTTTCGATATCTCACTTTCGTTCTTTATTTCGGTTCAACGAGGCTACCTGAATAGGATCCGGCAACCTAACGCCGACGAACTACCCTAATTAAGTAGGTAAGCTAAAATATGGAGTAGGTAGAATCCGATCACTACCTGAAGTTTGCCGGCGACGACGACGCTGAAGTAGCAACGAAAAAGAAAAACCAAGCATACATACAAAAAATCTATAAATAAGTTCAGGTTAATGGGTTATTTGTTTAGCCGATTGCGGCTTAGCCGGCTTGTTCCGTCGCGAGCAACTGATCAAGCCCTACTACATTCTACTACTCCTCTTCTGCGAACCAAACCAGAAGTCTAGGTTTCGCAGGGAATGAATTGTACCACAGGAGCTGGGGGAGGTCAAGCCATTTCTGTCACCAGTTGTTACTAGCAATCCCCTATCTCAAGGATTAGGGGTAAGAAAGGCCGAAAGTCTAGCAAAGGAAGAGTTAGCACCGGCAGGCAGGGGTGAGGTGCTGGTATACTAAGTATAGTTACAAGGTTACAAAATGGTAGGAGGCAGCCTCGACTCCCCCGCAA